GCCGCCCGATTGAAGGAAATGCCAGAATTTTACATTTCTAGGATCAACCAACTGGGGTTATGTCGTTATAAAATATTAGATTCTATAGAAGCAATCAATGATAAATAGATACGAATAGGGCGCAAAAAAAGGGGGGGAAATAAAAAACAAAGTATAGAAAAGTTATACAAAATTTTATACGAATCACTGCCCCCTTTTTTTATTTCCTTAATTGAATTTCGTTTGATTTTGATTAGGGCAAAGTTACTTAAAAACCTCCGCCTTCTTTAAAATATCCCGAACAGTTCCTGTCGGCTGAGCGCCTTTTTCAAGGAAATATAGAATAGCGGGAACATTTAAACAACTTTGATTCTTTATCGGATCATAAAAACCCACTTTCCGAAGATCTCTTCCTTCTCTTCGGGATCGAACATCAATTGCAACGATTCGATAGACGGCTCATTGGGATAGATGTAAGTAAATGAACAAGACCCCCCCCTAGAAACGTATAGGAAGTTTTCTCCTCGTACGGCTCGAGAAAAAATGATTCGAGGTTTTGTCTATGTATAGAATTCTAATGAATGACAAAAGGGTTGATAAAATCAATTAGACTAGGATTTCACTCATTTTTTTCTTCGTTCTTCCTGAAAAAAAAAGAAAAAATCATTTGTACTCATAACTCAAGTTGGATAATTCTCAAATAGCTCAAAAGAAAATCAAATCTTTAAGCAATTTATTTCATTTATTGAATGGTCTTTAACCCCCCTTTTGTTTGTCTCGTTTAAAATACAATCATCTATTTGGATTTGGATTCTTTAGTCTGATCCAGTTATTGAGACAATGGAAACGGCGTTTCCTTGTTCTGGGATCCTTTTTCTTTGTTTTAAATCATTGGGTTTAGACATTACTTCGGGGCTTCTTAATCCTTCCAACAAAATGGCAGCAACATACCCCTTTTGTGATTTCTTTCTATCAAAGAATCATACGAATGGTTGATTCCCCGCGATACACTTTGAATCGAAAGAGTTTTATCAATTCCAACAAAATTTCCTTTTGAATTGAAAACTTGCCCGAATCGGATCCTTTCGATTTCTATATTGATGATATATTTACGAAGTTGTTCCAATTTATTGATTGGCATTAACCCTAGATCCTTGCCCCTGAAAGCTGAATCAATACTTTACTACTCGAGCTCCATCATGTACTATTTACATTACAACCCAACAAAAAGAGGGGTTCTAGTGGAACAGAACAAACGATGTCGGGCCAAGAGCACCTTCATTCCTATATAAAATGGCGGATGTAAGAATAAGAGAATCCACACCGGATCGTGTCCTTCAAGTCGCACGTTGCTTTCTACCACATCGTTTCAAACGAAGTTTTACCATAACATTCCTCTAATTTGGAGCCAGTATGGAATTGATTCAATTATGGAATCATGAATAGTCATTGGTTCAGTCGGTACATAGCCATATTAATCTATACCTTTTTTCTTCTATACATAGGATGATTTTTCTGAAGAAATCTTAGCAAGACCCCACCTTTTATTGTATAAATGCAACTTTTTTTATAAAAAAACAAACTAACAGAAATAACATAACTAACATAAATAACACGAATAAATGAATTCTTTTCAACCCTGCATCTTCAAGTGACTCAATAGAAGAGATTGACCCATCTCCGACTTCTTTGAATACCAAAGATTCAACTCATAAGGAATCATTCAAAATTTTTATAATCGAACGGGTTTCCTATTTCGACATCATTTTTGGAATAAAGTTTTACGGTAAAGACTACACTTGATCATCATAAAAAAAAAGAGAATCATCATAAAAAAAAAGAGAAATATCTCTTTCTTTTCGAATTGAATCATCAATGATTTAAAGCCGATAAATAGATTGAACAAGAAACCCAAATTTTTTCGTGAGATGAATAAAAAAGACTGGTTTAAGAGAAGATTAGGTCCTTAGCGGTCGATCTTATTTATTAATCAAACGAACGAGTAGGGGTTTTTCGTATCTATCAGATAGATGGACCACCTGCACTGGTATGGATATTCTATGTTTTGGATATTCTATATTAAATATTTCAATATTTAAGGGATTCCATTTCTTTTTCACAAAAATGGAAAGGCTGTTGTCACTGAACGTTGTCACTAAAATAGAACGAAATCGAATAATAAAAATACATATATATTACATATTAAGTTAAACTAAGCATTTCCTCATTTTATATGTATTTTTATTTTTTAACCTGGAATTTTTATATGTATTTTTATTTTTTAACCTGGAATTAAGTAATCTTTCTGCAATCTTGGCATAAAGTGACTAAAATATATGAATTACCCCGTATCAATCGTTACATCGATTTACAATTCTTCATTAGAGCCAAACGCGAAATACCTAAAAAGGTCAAAAAAACATCGGTTACATATGTAACTCGATTCGTTGTTAATGAGATTCGGACAGACACAGATATTTAAATGAATATCTCCCGTTGCTGATTAAGACCTATCTACCCC